GTATGGGGGAAAAAAGATGATTTTTTACTTAATTAAATTGGAATTTCTAAGAGGCAGATACAAAAGGAAAGGAAGCGATAAATTCCGCTTAGACTTACGGAGTTTTGTATAGAAGAAAAAAAATGCAATTTCTACCACTATTATGATATTCCAGATTCCAATCCGCTTGGATACCAGAAAAACAAAAATAAAGAAAAGTTGTGATTTGATCTATTCGCTGAGATAAAGACATAAGAATCAGACGCAATATAACAACATAAAGTTCATTTTTTTAGCACTTAACTTTTTCGTGGATTCCAGTGTTCAGATTGCGGAGAATCCTTTTTTCTTTTTTTATTAGAATTTTTCGAATAGGATTGAAGTGCGTAAGAAGGCTTGTATTTAGTAAACCCTGCCCATATAGCTATCTATATATCCATCACCCCCATTTATTGCATAGTTCGATTCGGGACAGCGCGCGTTGGACTCTATCAAAATTTCTATTTTATCTTCAATCGAAATTGCAGTACGACAATTTTCGGCAAATTCCCTATAGAGAGGCATCATCCACAGATAAGATAACCGATAAGCTATAAACTTGCCGCGAAACTATTTATGTTTGGGGTTTACATATACTCATAATTGCTGTTATAATTGAAATTGAGAAGGTTTTTTAGAGAAAAAAACCAATACCGATTAGGTAGGTATCAATTTCGATTTTCTTCTATAATTTATCATTAGGAAACACACTTTCCAATTTAAATCCAAGAATAGATCATGGATTTACAGTCACTAGTTAATGGTTCCAATTTGTCCTGAAACTTCGCTTTTGTGACTGAAAATACATATTTCTTTTTTCAATAGAAAAAAAAGAAAGAGAAAAGAGAAGGATTAAGATATTGTGTGTTTTGAGATACTCTAATGTTTTGAGATACTCTAAAATCAATTGCAGAAATGGGGACCCTCCAAAAAAAGGACCCATTTTTTTTTTAGGCAAGGGATTCATAAAAACGAAATTTCAGAGGGAAGTACAAAAAAAGGCATTGAGTACCCCCCAAAACAAGCAAAAGGGGAATTTTTTCACATATTTTGGACCGTTTTGGCGACATGGCCGAGCGGTAAGGCGGGGGACTGCAAATCCTTTTTCCCCAGTTCAAATCTGGGTGTCGCTTGATCAACAAACGATAAGACTCGAAATCCCTTATTCTGCTTGGCTGGTATAACTCGCCGAATCTTTTGCAGCAAAGGATGCGACGCGACTCTTGACACTATTCTAATTTATTTCCACTGCTAATGTAGGGTCTCCTGACCGGGTCTTGAATTAGCCCCAGGGAGAATCGAATTAATGAATTAATAGTTATGCAAGGGTCAGGAGATACTTTGTAGACAGTATACAGACTCATGAGAGTCTCTGAGCATACGGGCATTCAATCAATATTCGATTGGATGGATAATTGGCTAATTATGATGATACTTAATAATAATCAAGGGCAACAAAAAAAACGAAAAGATCTTATTATTACTACATATTAGGTCACATTCTCTTTGATACTTCCAAAGAAAAGTGCGGCTGTGTATTTTGTTTCGTTTTACCGATTCGACTAGAAATCATATACGAACTTGTTCTAAGTGGATTTTTTGGAGCGTTTCATATTTATTGGAGTCTTTCATCAAGGGGGTTGGTTCAGAATCCCTTTTTGACTCTGCGCCAGTGATTCCATTATTATTAGGAAACAATAATGGAATAATTTCTTCATATTCATAGAGATAGGGGCATAATTCACATGGATATAGTAAGTCTCGCTTGGGCTGCTTTAATGGTAGTCTTTACATTTTCCCTTTCGCTCGTAGTATGGGGAAGAAGTGGACTCTAGAGATACTAATAATTGAGTTGGGAAATCAAACAGTATCACTTTTTTCTAGATCGTTCTGCAAAGCCTTTTTAATTCTATTAATTTCATTATATTAATTATTAAATAATGAAATTAATAGAATAATTAACTTAATATTTAATAAATTGAATTAATAAAAATATCTTTGTTTCGGAATTCTATTGTCTTGGGGAGTCTAGCGAGGTAATTGTATTTGATTCTATTATGAATAGAATACAATTCATAATCTATATGAATAATACTCTTTCAGAATCCAAATCAAACAGATATTTCACAAATTCCCCTATTCCTATTTTGAAAGGAAAGGGGATATGAATAATAAGAATTTTATTCCAACCGAAGTCTTCCTAAAATTTCTATTTCGTTTTTATGAACCGGCCCTTCCCGGAGTTATATATGGACAATGAGGAAGAACGCGGAAACCCGGACTCTTTTTTACTTTTTTTCTTTATTGGCCTTTTTACTGTTCAAAGAGAAAAGAAAGGAGTTCACGATTTAATAAAAAAAAAAATAAGATTGTGCCCAGGTCAAGTCACATATTTCGCACTTCCCACTTGTTTGATTATTTTATAAATTTTTTTTCTGCTATGCTTTATTGACTCGTTTCATATCATGGCTCAAGGGTTGCAAATCGCTGGGGTACCTCTTTTGAAATCTGAAGAAGGGCCATAGAACTTCCTTGGGCCATCTGAAAACCCCTCAATCAATTACTTCTCTGGAATGCTAAAAAAAGATTACTTTATTTCTTTCATATTTCATTTTCTTTTATTAACTTGCTTTCTTTTAGTCTTTTAGTAATATACGCCCAAGTTTGTTTTTCTTTCATTGATTTGATTCTAATGGATACCAGGATTCATATTGAAACTAATCAGAAATCAAGAAATTCGAAAATCGTAAGAGCCTCCTTTCTATTATTTAAGATTGATTGGAATGAACAAAAATAAAATACAAATAGATGAAGCAAAGAAATAGAATTGAGATACTATGTACATTACATACATTTAAGCCATATTAACATGTATGAAGATACATATCCATATTGTAGATTGATCTCTACTCAGTTTCTATCTTTCTACATTACAATAATAAAAATAAATAGTATGGTACAAAGACTCATATATGAATCTTTGTACCATACTATCGGATCTCGCAGGCTACTGCTGATTCTAGCCCGTTCATTTCATTTAAGACTAAGACATGAAATTGGAATTCTTTTTTCTTAAATCATTGATAAGAACTAAGAAGTCGAGTTTCATTCAAATTAATCACTTTGACTGACCGTTTTTACATATATTATAAGCAAAAAGGCAGTAGGAACTAGAACGAATAGTGTAGTAGCAATAAATGCGAGAATATTTACTTCCATAATCTCATCGTTTGGTTTTTTTACTTCGCAATAACTCGGGATTTAATCCCATAGAGATGATAACCCTTTCGCTTGTAAATTCAATGGGATGGATTCCATTTCGATGATAGCGAATGGGATCAATATCATGAATAACAATATCTGACTGTCAAGTCGATTCATCGTCGAGAATTCAATAGTATAACATAGGAAGATCTTTTATCCCACACCGAATACAAACTTGAATCCCGAATTCAATCAAAAGAATTCCCTTACTTGAATAGTAATACTTTTTTTATTTATCATTCTTTTCCATTCTGTCTTTTCTATAATCGACCGCCTTACTTGTACAACCAACTACCCGCTTCCGCTTCCTTTGTTTACAAACGGTTTCGAAATAAACCAAACAAACAATCGAAACGAAATAGAAAAAGGGAAGGGGTTAAGTTCCAAACTCCTTTTTCGTTTTTTTATGATATAATTTTCTTGAAAAAAAAAGAGAAAAGGATAGCATTAGGCATGAAACTCTACCATTGTATTTTCACCCAGTTTAATAGAAAAAGGTGCGATATATTGATGTCTTTTTTTTATTGGATTTGGCTCCATCGGGACTGACGGGGCTCGAACCCGCAGCTTCCGCCTTGACAGGGCGGTGCTCTGACCAATTGAACTACAATCCCGGGCAAGTAAAAAGGACCGAATCCATATTCTTATGATTTCATTCAAAACATTGCATTTCTCTTTAGATAAAAATCGACGTGTTGGAACGGAGACGTGAGTGAGATATTGATATCCACTTGATATCCACACGGATATACACATTAGTGAGAGCAGCACGGATTACTAGTAATCTATTCGTTATTGCCAAATCATCGATTGGTAATTCGTTTTTCAATGTCCACAAAGAAAAAAAAAGAGTCTTTTTTTTTTTGCGTTACTTTTTTCTTTTCATTAGACTTTATACTTTCTATTTAATGATCCTGATAGGAATATAGCTCATTATTAGAAAGATCAGAATTTATGGGAACAAATAAATGGAACAAATCAAATAAAAAAATTAAAAAAATAGCGGTAGGGATATATCAGAGAATTGGACTTTTATTCTTTCGTATCTGGCATTTCTGGAAAACTAAAGGGGTTATATCATTTCATGGTGGATCGGCGAATTATTGGGCCGAGCTGGATTTGAACCAGCGTAGGCATATTGCCAACGAATTTACAGTCCGTCCCCATTAACCGCTCGGGCATCGACCCAGGAAGAATCAAGTCTAGGCTTCTTTATAATCCACGATGAACTTCCTTTCGTAGTACCCTACCCCCAGGGGAAGTCGAATCCCCGCTGCCTCCTTGAAAGAGAGATGTCCTGAACCACTAGACGATGGGGGCATACTTGCCCGACTGCCATCATACTAAGTATGAACAGTTTTTTTTAATTGTCAATATAATTGAATGGTATGACTAGATCGGAAGGATCTTTCCGCCCTTTCCGATCCCATATGAATAGCATTTTTTGATTTGTCAGTTATATTCATCAATCACTCATTCTAATCGCCATTCTATTCTAAAATAAAAATTTCTTATAGAAATTGCTATTAAAAAAACAAACTAAAAAAAAAAATAATAAAATAAAAGGACGAAAGTAGAGGACTCCTTTGGGAAGTGATTGGTCCGACCTAAAAGAAGATTCAACTTCATTTCTTCCACTTACTTTCATCCAATTACCCACTCCTTGTTAAGATGAGATAGGCCTATTCCTATATGATACTAAGCTGGGAAATTAACAA